ATCACATTGTTACAATATATATAGAGAAATTATCACAACAACTCTATGAGAAAATATACGTCGGCCCTCGTTTTAGGGGTTTTTCGAGACAACCGTGTATATTAAGGGGGAGGGGGGTTTTTACCGAAAAAAAATTTTCTTTATTTTTAAATCCGTTTTTTGCAGAGCCCGGGGCGATCCTAATAATATGAATTATGCCAGATAAAGTGAGTAATGTGTTAGAATAATGAAATGCTTTATACATTCAATATTATTGGTATTTGCTTTCCAAAGAGGATTAATGATCATGTTTTTATTACAAGATTGATCGCTAATCAAAAAACCCAAACTGGCCCTACATGGCGTGACATTCTCCATCCCCTTGTGTTATGGTGAGCTTGACAATCTCATTTCTAGAATGATGGATATAGTGACGTTGCAGGAAAGTGTCGAGGATAGCTCAAGTCTACCTTAATGAACCAGATGAGCCCTTCCGGGGAATAGCTATTTGCTTCATACCGAAAAAAAAAAACTTAGAGGACTGGAAATCTTGATCGGGACATGGAATGAATGACAATCGAGGGAGCTAGGGGAAGATAAATCTTGACCGAGACATGGAATGAATGACAACCGAGGGAACTAGGGGAAAGTAAATCTTGACCGAGACATGGAATGAATGTCAATCGAGCATTAACTATATTGCCATTTTATTCATAATCAGAGGATAAAACAATAGTAATACATAAATTAGGGTTAAGCAAGGTATTTATGTTATTGAATTGTTGGTAATAAGTTAATGAGGGTTAAGTAGTTTAATGTAATGAGATTAGTGGAATGTCGATTAATGAGGATTATACATAGTATGTAATGATGTAGTGGAATGTCTATTAATGGGGATTATACATAGTATGTAATGATATAGTGGTATATCGATATATGGGGATTATACATAGATGCAATGATATAGTGGAATGTCGATTAATGAGGATTATACATAGTATGTAATGATGTAGTGGTATATCACTATATGGGGATATATCATATATATGTCACTCTGACGTACATAAACCAATTTTTTTGGTTTTTTTTGTACTTTAAAATAGGGATCAGGGGGCAGTTTAGGCAGAATCTTGGCTTTGGGAGCCAAGGGCAGAAGTTTGACCCTTCTTCCCCTGATATGTTTTGGGAGGGATTTGAACCCTCAATCTTCGACTTACAAGGTCGACGCTTTTTAGTTAAGCCACCAAAACTAGTTTAGGCTGAGAATTTTGTTTTCGCATCAGCTGGCGAATGGTATAATGATAAGAAATAGAGAGAAGTAGGAGATTGAGGCGATTTGTCCTACTATAATAAATGGTTGTTCTACTGGTTGGCCTCCAATTCAGGTTAGGATAATTGAGTTGGCTACGAGAAGTCAGAAGAAGGTTTGTGTTAGTGGTCGGAAGATATTACTTCGTTGTTTAGAGGTATGAAGTAGTGGAACTAGTATAAGAATGAAGATGGAAAACAGAAGGGCTAGGACTCCTCCTAATTTGTTAGGAATAGAGCGTAAGATTGCATAGGCGAATAGGAAGTATCATTCGGGTTTAATGTGGGGTGGAGTAACAAGTGGGTTTGCTGGGATAAAGTTTTCAGCGTCTCCTAGTAGGTTAGGTATAAATAGGGCTAATGTGGTTAAGAGGAGGATTATGACGAAGAAACCAAGTAGGTCTTTGTAGGAGAAGTAAGGGTGGAATGAGATTTTGTCTGCATCAGAGTTAATGCCTAGGGGATTGTTAGAGCCTGTTTCATGGAGGAAAAGGAGGTGGATAACTGTTAGGGCTAAGATTAGGAATGGTAGTAGGAAGTGGAAGGCAAAGAAGCGTGTAAGGGTGGCATTATCTACTGAGAATCCCCCTCAGATTCATTGTACTAATATATTTCCGATATAAGGGAATGCGGATAGGAGGTTGGTGATGACTGTAGCTCCTCAGAAGGATATTTGTCCTCATGGTAAGACATAGCCGACGAAGGCTGTTGCTATTAGTAGGAAGAGTAGGATTACACCAATGTTTCATGTTTCTTTGTAGAGGTAGGAGCCATAATATAGTCCTCGAGCAATATGGAGATAGACGCAAATAAAGAATAGTGAAGCTCCATTAGCATGGATGTTGTGGATTAGTCAGCCATAATTAACGTCTCGACAGATATGGACAACTGAGGAGAAGGCTATGGAGACATCTGCGGTATAATGTATGGCTAGGAAGAGTCCTGTAAGGATTTGGATGGTTAGACATAGTCCTAGGAGTGAGCCAAAATTTCATCATAATGAGATATTGGATGGGGCAGGTAAGTCCACTAAGGCATGGTTTATGATTTTTAAGAGTGGGTGGGTTTTTCGAATGTTGATGGCCATTAGTTCTTATAGTTGAATATACAACGATAGTTTTTCAAGTTGTTGGTCTTGGTTAGAGTCCAAGTAGGAATAATGATATATTTTATGTTTGTAATAATGATTGGTTTAATTTTAGGTTTAATAGGTGTAGCGTCTAATCCTTCTCCTTATTATGCTGCTTTGGGTTTAGTTACTGCTGCAGGGGTTGGTTGTGGTTTGTTAGTTGGATATGGTGGGTCTTTTGTGTCGTTAGTTTTGTTTTTAATTTATTTGGGAGGAATATTAGTGGTTTTTGCTTATACTGCAGCTTTAGCTGCGGAGCCTTATCCGGAGACATGAGGTGATTGGTCAGTGTTATTATATGTTGGGTTTTATTTATTAGGGCTTTTTGTAGCTGGTAAGTATTTTATAGTTGAAGGGTGAGGGTCACATTGAACTGGAGTAGAGGAAATAAGTAATATAGATATGGTGCGAGGAGATTTTTGGGGTGTTGCTTTATTGTATTCTAGTGGGGGTTGGATGTTAGTTTTGGGAGGTTGAGTGTTGTTGTTAACTTTGTTTGTGGTATTAGAGTTAACTCGAGGTCTCTCTTGGGGTGCTTTGCGAGTAGTTAGATGGAGATAATTAGGATGGTTAGAGTTAATGTTAGGAAGAGGAGTGTTAGATATGTTTTAATAAATCCTTGTTGTGGTTTAGTGGATAATTTAATAAAGGGTGTTTGTTGGATAAGGTTACTTTTGGGCCCAATTTTTTCATTTCAGGTTAGGTCGATTAGATGTGTTGAGATGTGTTGGGCTCAATATAGACTAATTTTTGGGAATAGTCGGTGGATAGTGGAGGGGAAATAACCTAGTATATTAGAGAAGTGGTGGGAGTAGAGTGTAGGATTAATTTTAAAGTGGGAGTTGGTAAGGTTAGTGAGTTCTAAGGCTAGAAGGAGACCTATGATTGTAACTAATAGGGCGGATAGTTTGAGTAACGGAGGTATAGTTATGATTTGGGTTTTTGTTGGAGTGAGGTTGAGGGTGATGATTAGGCCGGCAATAATACTTCCATAGGCTAAGCGTTTGATTGGGTTGATGACTAATGGGTTATTTTCATTAATTGGGGAGAGTGTGTTGAATCGGGGGTAGTTTATTAATGCAAAGAAGATGAGGCGTAGGCTGTAAATAGCTGTAAAGGATGTTGCTACTAGGGTTAGGATTAGGGCTCAGGCGTTTAAGTGGGAGGTGTTTATGGATTCGATGATAGCGTCTTTTGAGAAGAAGCCGGATAAGGATGGTATACCTGTTAGGGCTAGGCTGCCGATTGTTAAGGAGGTTGAGGTAAATGGTAGGAGTTTGTGGAGGCCTCCTATTTTTCGGATATCTTGTTCGTCATTAAGACTATGGATAATGGATCCTGAGCAAAGGAAAAGTATAGCTTTGAAGAAAGCATGGGTGCAGATATGAAGGAAGGCTAGTTGAGGTTGATTGAGGCCAATAGTGACTATTATTAGTCCAAGTTGACTTGATGTGGAGAAAGCAACAATTTTTTTAATATCATTTTGGGTTAGGGCACATGCAGCTGTAAAGAGGGTGGTAAGTGCTCCTAAGCATAGGCAGGTTGTTAGAATTAGTTTGTTATCTTGGATAAGGGGATGGAGGCGGATTAGGAGGAAGATACCTGCTACAACTATTGTGCTTGAGTGGAGTAATGCTGATACTGGTGTGGGACCTTCTATAGCTGAAGGTAATCATGGGTGGAGACCGAATTGTGCTGATTTTCCAGCTGCAGCTAGTACTAGACCAAGGAGGGGAAGTGTAAGGTCTTTGTTTTTTGATAGGATAAAGAGTTGGTGGATTTCTCATGAGTTGAGATTTGTAGCTAGTCAGGCTATACTTAGAATTAGTCCAATGTCGCCGATTCGGTTATAAATAACAGCTTGTAATGCTGCTGTGTTAGCGTCTGCTCGGCTATATCATCAGCCAATAAGCAGAAAGGATATGATTCCGACTCCCTCTCAACCAATAAATAATTGAAATATGTTATTGGCGGTAACTAGAATAATTATTGAGATTAAAAATAATAGAAGGTATTTAAAGAAACGGTTTATATTAGGGTCGGAGTGTATGTATCATAGGGCAAATTCAAGGATTGATCAGGTAACATATAAGGCTACGGGTGTGAAGATGATTGAGTATGGGTCAAATTTAAAGCTCATGTTGATATCAAATGGGCCTATATTTATTCAGTTTCAATTAGTGATGATAGATTCTAGACCTTGGTCGAGAAAAATAAATAAAGGGATTAGGCTAATAAAAAAGGAAATTTTTACAGCGGTTTTTACGTAGAGGGATGATCAGTTTGGTTCGAGTTTTTTTGGTGATAAGGAGGAGATTAATGGAAATGAGAGGATAATAAAGATTAAAAGAAAGGATGAGTTAAAGATGGTGTTCATAGCTCTTGCTTGGAGTTGCACCAAGAGTTTTTGGTTCCTAAGACCAATAGATTACTATTATCTTTCAAGGGCCGAGTGAGCCATGGATTTGAACCATGATAAGAAGAGTTAGCAGGTCTTCATGTCCCAGACCTCTCTCGGTAAATAAAGAGATTTTAACTTTTATTTTTAGAACCACAATCTAATGTTTTAATTAAACTATAAATACAGAGTGTCCAGCTTCAGATAAGTTCTGGTTTAAGGATTAGTAATAGTACTGGGAGGATATGGAGGGTAAGGAGGAGATGTTCGCGTGTGTGGGAAGGGTTGAGTGAGAGTAGGTGGTTAGATGTTGATCCTCGTTGGGTTATAAGGAATATGTAAAGGGAGTAGGATGCTGTGATTAATACTCCAGCACCTGTAAGAATTAAGGTTCAATTGGATCAGTTAAATAAAGATGTGATAATGAAAAGTTCTCCTATGAGGTTAGGAGATGGGGGTAAAGCAAGGTTGGCGAGGTTAGCGAGGAATCATCAAGTTGCTATTAGTGGGAGAATGACTTGGATTCCTCGAGCTAGGAGTAGGGTTCGACTGTGGATACGTTCATAGTTGGTGTTGGCTAAGCAGAATAAGGCTGAGGAGATTAGACCATGGGCGATTATAAGTGTTGTTGCTCCTGCAAAACTTCATGGAGTTTGAATAAGAATAGCTGCTGCAACTAAGCCTATGTGGCTAACTGAAGAGTAGGCGATGAGGGATTTTAGGTCTGTTTGTCGTAGGCAGATGGAGCTGGTTATTACAACGCCTCAGATAGCTAGGATTAGAAATGGGTAGGCTATTTCTTTGGTTAAGGGGTTAAGTATAATGATAATTCGTATCATTCCATAACCTCCTAGTTTTAATAATACAGCGGCTAGGATTATAGAACCGGCGATTGGGGCTTCTACGTGAGCTTTTGGTAGTCAGAGGTGGACTCCATAGAGTGGTATTTTAACAAGGAAGGCAATAATGCAAGCGATTCATCAGAGTTTATTTGTTCATGAGTAGAGGTTGGTGTATTGGGAATGTTGAATGATAAGTATTGAAAGGGAGCCAAGATTGTTTTGTATAGATAGTAGGGCGATGAGTAAGGGAAGAGATCCAATGAGGGTATAAAATAGGAAATAAGTTCCTGCGTTTAGACGTTCTGTTTGGTTGCCTCATCGTGTGATAATAATAAGTGTTGGGATAAGTGTAGCTTCAAATATGATATAAAATAAAATTATTTCTGTTGCAGAGAATGCTATGATAAGGAAGAATTGTAGGGAGATTAGGAGAGAAATATAAGTTCGTTGTCGAGTTAGAGGTTCTGGAGAAATATGGTTTTGGCTGGCTAAGATTATTAGTGGTAGGAGTCAGCATGTGAGAATAAGTAAAGGGGAAGATAATGGATCAACAGCTAAGAATTGGTTAGAGAAATCTCAGCCAATATCTGTGTTTCATTTAAATCAAAATAAACTTATTGTAGCGATGAGGAGACTATGGATGGAGGTGGTAGTTCATAATCATTTTTTATGAGAAAGTCAGGCGGTTGGAAATAGTATAATTGTTGGAATAAGGATTTTTAGCATTGGAGTAGGTTAAGGTTTTGTAGTTTGTCGGAACCGTGTGAGCGGGAAGCAGCAACTAGGATAGCCAGTCCTGTACTAGCTTCACAAGCGGAGAATGTTAGAAGGATTATAGGGATAATGGAACTGGAGGTGGAGTTAAGTGTTATGGATCAGGTGGCAGTGGCAATAAAAAGGGTAAGTATTATACCTTCAAGACATAAGAGGGCGGATAGGAGATGAGAGCGGTTGAATGCAAGACCTATAAGGCCTAGAATAAATGCTGAAGTGAAGCTAAAATATATAGGAGACATAAGATGTTTATGGATTTTCACCATAATTTGCTAAGCCGAAATTAGCGGTCTTAGTTTGGACTAAACATCTATTCTGCTCATTCAAGTCCTCCTTGTAATCATTCATAGATGAGGCCTATAGTGAGTAAGATTAGGATGATTGTTGCTCAGAGGAGTGTGGAGAGTGGTGTTAATGATTGGTTTCCTCAGGGTAGGGGTAGGAGAAGGGCAATTTCTAGGTCAAATAAGAGAAATAAAATTGCTACTAGAAAAAAGCGTAGGGAGAAAGGAAGGCGGGCGCTTCCTAGAGGGTCAAAGCCACATTCATAGGAGGATAATTTCTCGTTATCTGGGCTTAGTGATGGTAACCAGAATGCAATAAAAGCGAGGATTAGGGAAACCAGGGCCGTAGCCACGACAGATGATATGATGAGGTTCATTACTTTTCCTTGGATTTAAACCAAGATTAAGTAATTGGAAATCACTTGTACTAATTTATACTAGAAAAGTAATTATGAGCCTCATCAATAGATGGAAACATAAAGGAATAGTCACACTACATCTACAAAATGTCAATATCATGCTGCAGCTTCAAAGCCGAAGTGATGTTCTGATGTAAAGTGATATTGGATTTGTCGTAACAGACAAACTGCTAAAAATGTTGAGCCAATAATAACGTGGAGACCGTGGAATCCTGTGGCGACGTAAAATGTTGTTCCGTAGACTCCATCGGCGATAGTGAATGGTGCTTCGTAATATTCTATAGCTTGGAGGGATGTGAAGTAAACTCCTAGAATAATAGTTAGGGTAAGGGCTTGAATTGCTTCTTTTCGGTTACTTTCTATTAAGCTATGGTGAGCTCAGGTTACGGTTACTCCTGAAGCTAGGAGTACTGCGGTATTTAGAAGTGGAACTTCAAATGGATCTAGTGGGTAAATCCCTGTTGGTGGTCAACATCCTCCTAGTTCGGGGGTGGGTGCAAGGCTGGAGTGATAAAAGGCTCAGAAGAAACCTAGAAAGAAGAAGACTTCTGATGTAATAAATAAGATTATTCCATAACGGAGACCTTTTTGTACTGGAGGGGTGTGATGGCCTTGGAATGTGCCTTCTCGGATAACATCACGTCATCATTGAATTATTGTTAGGAAGAGAAGAGTTAGTCCTAGATAAAGGAGGAGAAGTGAGTGGAAATGAAATCAGATGGCTAAACCTGATGTTATAAGGAGGGCAGCGATAGCTCCTGTAAGTGGTCATGGACTTGGGTCAACTATATGATATGCATGTGCTTGGTGAGCCATTATACGTTTTCTTGTAAGTATAGACTTAGTAGAAGAACAAATACGTATGCTTGAATTATTGCTACGGCAACTTCTAGAATTGTAAGTAGAAATAGAATTGTAGAAGTTAATAGGGCTACGGTTGGTATAATAGTTAAGAGAACGAATGCTGCAGTAGCAATTAATTGTATTAATAGATGGCCTGCTGTTAAGTTAGCAGTTAATCGAACACCTAAGGCTAATGGTCGGATGAATAAGCTAATAGTTTCGATGATAATAAGAACTGGAATTAGAGGAGTTGGTGTTCCTTCTGGTAGGAAGTGGCCTAATGCGATTGTGGGTTGATTTAGTATACCAATTAGTACTGTAGTGAGTCATAATGGAAGAGCAAATGCTATATTTAGGGAGAGTTGTGTTGTTGGAGTGAATGTGTATGGGAGGAGGCCCAGAAGATTAATAGTAATTAAGAATAATATTAAAGCCGTAAGTAGTATAGCTCATTTGTGTCCTCCGAAGTTAATTGGTTGTATAAGTTGATGAATGAAGCGGTTGATAAATCAGGCTTGGAGAGTAATTAATCGGTTGTTTAATCATCGACTAGTTGGAGTTGGGAAGGTTAATCATGGGATTAAAATTGCTAGGGCAATTAGGGGGATTCCAATGAGTGATGGGCTTAAAAATTGATCGAAGAAGTTTATAACCATGGTCAGTTTCAGGGATTAGGTTTAGGTTTTTTGGTACTTTCTAAGGTAGGGTTATTATTGAATAAATGGTTTATAACTTTGTTAGGTAAAATGGTAAGGAAAACAATTCATGAAAATAATAAGATTAAAAATCAGGGGTTAGGATTTAATTGAGGCATATCATTAAGGGTGGTTGGGAATCACCAATGTTTAGCTTAAAAGGCTAATGCTAGGCCCAGTTTAGCTTCTTAATGAAGCTTCTTCTAGTATTGATGAAGATCAGGCTTCGAAGTGTTCTAGAGGAACTGCTTCTACTACGATAGGTATAAAGCTGTGGTTAGCACCACAAATTTCTGAACATTGACCATAGTAAATGCCAGGACGTGATACAATAAAGGCGGTTTGGTTAAGTCGTCCCGGGACAGCGTCTATTTTTACACCTAGTGCTGGGACGGCCCAGGAGTGTAAGACATCTTCTGCTGATACCAGAACTCGAATAGGGGATTCTATAGGAACTACTATACGGTGGTCTGTTTCTAATAAACGAAATTGACCTGGAGTCAAGTCTTGAGTTTGAATCATATAAGAGTCAAATCCTAGGTCTTCATAGTCTGTATATTCATAACTTCAGTATCATTGATGTCCTATAGCTTTAATAGTTAAATGAGGATCATTAATTTCATCTATAAGATATAAAATTCGTAATGATGGGAGAGCAATTATGATAAGGATGATAGCAGGTAAAATAGTTCAAACAATTTCAATTTCTTGAGAGTCAAGAATGTATTTGTTTGTAAGTTTAGTTGTGACTATTGCTGTGATGATATAAAGAACTAAGGTGCTGATTAAGAATACGATTATTAATGTGTGGTCGTGAAAGTGAATAAGTTCTTCCATAACTGGGGAGGCTGCATCTTGGAATCCTAATTGTGAGGGGTGTGCCATTGTAAAATAAGATACGTGGGGGTTTAACTCACAATTCTGCCTTGACAAAGCAGTGTAATGTATTTTACTAGTATCTTATAAAGAAAGTGACAGAGTGGTAATGTGACTGGCTTGAAACCAGTATATGGGGGTTCAATTCCTTCCTTTCTTGTTAAAAAGAGGGTCGTTGAACTTGAACAAATGCTGGTTCTTCGTAAGTGTGATAGGGTGGAGGGCAACCATGTAGTCATTCCACATTTGTATGTGGAAGTTCAACGGATAGGACTTCTCGTTTTGAGGCAAATGCTTCTCAAATAATAAATAGAAGCATAATTACAGCAACAAGGGAGATTAAGGAGCCAATTGATGAGATTGCATTTCATAAGGTATACGCGTCTGGGTAATCCGAGTATCGTCGTGGTATACCTGCAAGACCTAGGAAGTGTTGAGGGAAGAAAGTTAAATTTACTCCAATGAATATAACTGCAAATTGAATTTTTGTTCAAGTTTGATGAAGGGTAAAACCAGAGATTAGAGGGAATCAGTGGATAAAGCCTGCTATAATAGCAAATACTGCTCCTATTGAAAGGACATAGTGGAAGTGGGCTACTACATAATAGGTATCATGGAGGACAATGTCTAGTGAAGAGTTAGCTAGTACAATTCCTGTAAGACCACCTACTGTAAAGAGGAAAATAAATCCTAGGGCTCAGAGTAGAGGAGTGTCTCATTTAATAGATCCTCCGTGAAGGGTTGCTAATCAGCTGAAGACTTTTACGCCTGTAGGGATAGCAATGATTATTGTTGCAGAGGTAAAGTAGGCTCGAGTGTCAACATCTATTCCTACTGTAAACATATGATGGGCTCATACAATAAAGCCAAGGAGGCCAATTGCTATTATTGCTCAAACTATACCCATATAACCAAATGGTTCTTTTTTACCTGAATAATAGGCTACTACATGTGAGATTATCCCAAAGCCAGGTAAAATTAAAATGTAAACTTCAGGATGTCCAAAGAATCAGAATAAGTGTTGGTAAAGGATTGGATCTCCTCCTCCTGCAGGATCAAAGAATGTGGTATTAAGGTTGCGATCTGTGAGTAATATTGTAATTCCGGCTGCAAGAACTGGAAGTGAGAGGAGAAGTAGGATAGTAGTTACAAGGATAGATCAAACGAATAATGGTGTTTGATATTGAGAAATGGCTGGAGGTTTTATGTTAATAATAGTTGTAATGAAATTAATTGAGGCTAAAATTGATGATACACCGGCTAGGTGTAGAGAGAAGATAGCTAAGTCAACAGATGGTCCAGCATGAGCTAAGTTGCTAGCTAATGGAGGATAAACTGTTCAGCCAGTACCTGCTCCAGCTTCTACCCCAGCGGAAGCTAGGAGGAGAAGGAATGAAGGTGGAAGAAGTCAGAAGCTTATGTTATTTATTCGTGGGAAGGCCATGTCTGGCGCACCAATTATTAAAGGAACTAGTCAGTTCCCGAAACCACCAATTATAATTGGCATAACTATGAAAAAGATTATTACGAAAGCGTGGGCAGTTACAATTACATTATAAATCTGATCATCTCCTAAAAGAGATCCTGGTTGTCCAAGTTCAGCTCGAATTAAAAGACTTAGGGCTGTTCCAATTATTCCTGCTCATGCACCAAAAATTAGGTAAAGGGTGCCAATATCTTTGTGGTTGGTAGAAAATAGTCAACGATTGATTGCCACAGGTAAGATGGCTGAGAAATAAGTGGCGGATTGTAGCTCCGTTTACAGAGGTCAAATTCCTCTTCTTATCAAAGTCCTGAAGTAGCTGATTACGTTGGATTGCAAATCCAAAGAAGGAGGTTAAGATCTCCCGGGGCTTTCTCCCGCCTTTCTCGAAGGCGGCGGGAGAAAGACTTAGATAGAAGTTCGCTGGATTAAACGCTTAGCTGTTAACTAAGATTTTACAGGATCGAGGCCTGTCTATCTAGAAGGTTTTAGCTTAATGAAAGTATCTGAGTTGCATTCAGAAGATGTGAGATAGAGTCTTGCAAATCTTAACAGAAATTAGAGGATTTTCACTTCTATTTAAAGCTTTGAAGGCTTTTGGTCTGTTGTTAACCTAAATTTCTATGTGATGAGTGTAAAGATTGCGGGTGTTAAGGGAAGGAGTAGGATGGATAGGGTTGCTGGAATTAATAGAATAAGGGTGGGATGGTTGGATTTTGTTCGTCAGGAAGATAGTATATTGGTGGGGTTGGGGTTTATGGTTAGTGTTGTGGCGTAGCATAGACGTAAGTAGAAGAATAGACTAAGGAGGGCTATAAGGGCCATGATTGTAGCTGGAATGAATAGGTTTTGTTTTGTTAATTCTTGGAGGATAAGTCATTTGGGTATGAAGCCTGAGAGTGGTGGTAGACCTCCTAGGGAGAGGAGGGTTAATAGGGTGATGATTGACAAGAGTGGGGATTTGGTTGAGGATGAGGCAATGGAGTTAATTTTGGTTGAGTTGAAGTTTTTAAATAAGAGGAAGGTTGTGAGTGTTATAATAATGTAAAGGATAAGGTTAAGGAGGGTTAGGTTAGGAGCATAGTGTAAGATTGTAATTATTCATCCAAGGTTTGCGATTGATGAATAGGCTAGGATCTTTCGTAATTGTGTTTGATTAAGTCCTCCTCATCCTCCAATAATTGTTGAAAGGATACCAATAGATAATAGCAGGTTTGGATTAAGTAGGGGGTATAGTTGGAGTAGAATAGCAAAGGGGGCTAGTTTTTGTCAGGTTGATAGGATAAGTCCGGTAGTGAGGTCTAAACCTTGTAGTACTTCTGGAAGTCAGAAATGTAATGGTGCAAGGCCAATTTTTAGGGCGAGTGCGATTGTTGCTAGTGTGGCAGGGGTTGGGTTAATTATTTCGATTAAACTTCATTCGCCTGAAGTTCATGCATTTGTAATACTAGCAAATAGTAAGAGGGCGGAGGCAGTTGCTTGAGTGATGAAATATTTTGTGGTAGCTTCTACTGCTCGTGGGTGGTGTTGGTGGATTATTAGGGGAATAATAGCTAAAGTGTTAATTTCAAGACCTATTCATACTAGGAGTCAATGTGATCCAATAAATGTGAGGGTAGTGCCTAAGCCTAAGCTTGAAATTAGGATGGTTAATACAGTGGGGTTCATTAGTAAAGGAAGGATTTTAACCAACATGGTTGGGGTATGGGCCCAAAAGCTTTGTTAGCTGACTTTACTTAGGGAGTGGTGTAATAGGAAACACGGAGAGTTTTGATCTCTCAAATATAGGTTCGAGTCCTATTTTTCTAATAGGAAGTGGAGAGATTTTAACTCTCATTTTCCACTCTATCAAAGTGGTCCTTTGTTCAGGCACATTTCCTTAAGTGGTTGGGGGCAGGCTTGATATGGCGATTGGAAGGGCTATGTGTCATAAAATAATTGCTAGGGTAAGGGGCAAGAAGTTTTTTCAAACTAAGTGTATGAGTTGGTCATAGCGGAAGCGGGGGTATGATGCTCGAATTCATAGAAAGATAAATGTTAGTAGTGTAGCTTTTATTATAAGGCTTAGTGTTGAGATTTGTGGGAAGAGGGGGTTATAAGAAGTTCCTATAAATAGGATAACTGATAATGTATTTATAAGTAGGATGTTAGTATATTCGGCTAAGAAAAATAGAGCGAATGGACCTCCTGCATATTCGATGTTAAATCCTGATACTAGTTCTGATTCTCCTTCTGTTAGGTCGAATGGGGCTCGGTTAGTTTCTGCTAGGGTAGAGATGTATCATATTAGAGCTAATGGTCAACCTGGAATTAGAAGTCAGATAGTTTCTTGGGCTAGATTAAATGTGTGGAGGGTAAATCCTCCAGCGAATATGATTATTGATAGTAGGATAAGACCTAAGCTTACTTCATATGAAATGGTTTGTGCTACAGCACGTAGTGCCCCTATTAGGGCGTATTTTGAGTTGGATGCTCATCCGGATCCTAGGATAGTATAAACGGTAAGACTTGAGATTGCTAGGATAAATAATAAGCCTAGGTTGAGGTTAATAATTGAATGGGGGAGGGGGAGGGGTATTCATATAAGTAGGGCTAGGGTCAGGGCTGTGGTTGGGGTAGCTAGAAATAGGAATGGAGAAGATGCTGATGGGCGAATAGGTTCCTTGATGAATAGTTTTAGACCGTCTGCAATGGGTTGAAGGAGACCGTAAGGTCCGACGATATTAGGGCCTTTGCGAAATTGTATGTAGCCAAGAATTTTTCGTTCGATTAGTGTAAGGAAGGCTGTGGCTAGGAGGATTGGGATAATGTAAGCAAGGGGATTAATTAAATAGAGCAAAATGGGTTGGAGCATAATTGAGGAGAGGATTTGAACCTCTGGATTAAAGAACTTAGGTCTTTTGCAATTACCAGGCTCTGCCACCTCAACAACCCTTCTTTTGGGCACTAGGTGATCTTTTCTTATCTATTTAAGTTTTATTCAATAGATGAAAATGGGGTGTACCAATGGTATTAACCCCACTTTTCCGGTCCTTTCGTACTAGGAAAAGTATATTCATAGATAGAAACTGACCTGGATTTCTCCGGTCTGAACTCAGATCACGTAGGACTGTTAATCGTTGAACAAACGAACCCTTAATAGCGGTTGCACCATTAGGATGTCCTGATCCAACATCGAGGTCGTAAACCCTTTCTTCGATAGGGACTCTGAGAAAGGATTGCGCTGTTATCCCTAGGGTAACTTGGTTCATCGATCAGGAAATCCTGGGTCGTTTATTCGATAAATATTTTATTAATTAGAATTGTTGTTCTAATTTTTAAGTACTTAGTACTCAGTCGATAAGGGGGATTTGTTTTTCCCCTTGGTCACCCCAACCAAAAACAGTTAAATTAGAAGTATTGTATATTTTGTTTATATCCTTGGAGGTATAAGGTTACATAATTAATTTAAGTGTTTGAAGCTCCATAGGGTCTTCTCGTCTAATGTTATTATATTCGCTTCTGCACGAATAGATCAATTTCATTGATTAGAAAATAGAGACAGTTAAACTCTCGTGGTGCCTTTCATACAGGTCTTCATTTAAAAGACAAGTGATTACGCTACCTTTGCACGGTCAAAATACCGCGGCCGTTGAACATTGTCACAGGGCAGGCGGGACCTCTTATGGTTTGACAAGAGGCGATGTTTTTGGTAAACAGGCGGAGTTTATGTTTGCCGAGTTCCTTTATTTTCTTTTAATCTTTCCTGGTGACACTCCTGTGTAGGATTAACGGGTGGAAGAATAGGGTTTTCTGGTTAATGTTTAAGTGATATAATGGCCTCAGTTTGGGGCCGTTTAATTATCAGTGATTTAATTCTTCTGACATACACTTGTGTCGGGAGAGATTTGTTCTCTTTATTACTCATTTTAGCATAAGTTCTTTTATATTTTTATAAAATAACCCAATAGGGTAAAGAGGGTAGTGAATAGGTATCAAAATTGAAGGTTTAGTTGTTGAGCTAGAGCTGCGACGCTTGCTTTACAGGTGGCTGCTTTTAGGCCCACTGAGGGGGGGTAACCTTAATGATTGTGATCATTCCCCATCTTAAAAAGTTGTATCTTAGTTTAGAAGGGCTGTACCTCTTCTAAATAACTATTAATTCTTATTGGTTCCTTTAATGAGAAAGTCTTGTTTGGGTAGTAAAAAATTAATGCAGAACTGAAGTTCTTTTTTTGGGTAACCAGCTATCACTAAACTCGGTAGGCTTTTCACCGCTACTCGGAAGTCTCCCCACTCTTTTGCCACAGAGACGGGTTAGCTCTATAATGCTGCTTCGGAGTAGCTCGTTTAGTTTCGGGAAGGTAGACTTAAAATCTTTTTGCCTAATTTTTCTAGCTAAATCATGATGCAAAAGGTACGAGATATAAACTCTGCTTTTTGGTACTTTAATGATTTATTTCATTTCTTTTTCAGCTTTCCCTTGCGGTACATAAGCTATTGCGCTAAGGTTATTGTTCTGTCGCCCATACTAAAAGATTTAGAATGTTTTGATTGAAAGTTATAGTGTAAATTAGATTTATGAGGTCTAGTTGAGTTGGTATGTAGGCTAGCTTTGAGGTTCAAAATGACCCGAGTTGCATGGGTATTTCCTCGGTGTAAGGGAGGTGTTTTGCTGATTTAACTACATTTTGATTCCAAGTGCACTTTCCAGTACACTTACCATGTTACGACTTGCCTCCTCTTGTTAAGAGAGTGTGTTTATAGAAAAATAGGTTGTTTATTAAGGAGAGTGACGGGCGGTGTGTGCTTATCTCAGGGCCGATTTCAGAAGAGTACTCTGATCTCTTCTTACTGCTAAATCCACCTTTAGGTGTTTTTCAGTTTACCGTTCGTATGTTTTTGTAAAAAAATGTAGCCCATTTCTTTCCACTTCATTTGCTACACCTCGACCTGACGTTTTGGAGTTTTATTCATTTTGCTTACTTTTTATCCTTCATAGGGTGAGCTGACGACGGCGGTATATAGACGGTAATGGCAAGAGGTGGTGAGGTTTAACGGGGATTATCGGTTATAGAACAGGCTCCTCTAGGTGGGTGTGAGATACCGCCAAGTCCTTTGGGTTTTAAGCTAGCGCTTGTAGTACTCTGGCGAACAATATAGTGAGATGTTGTTTAAGTTTGTGGTTGGGCATAGTAGGGTATCTAATCCTAGTTTGGGCCCCAACTGTCGTGACATCAAGGTTTCTTAGATTTATAAAGTCACTTTCGTTGTTGTTTATTCTACTCATGGATGCGTATAACAGCTTTATGAGGTCTGAACTTTAGTAAGTTTGAGGTCATTCTCTAATCACTCTTTACGCCGTGGTGTGTTAATGTGAGTCACTCGTATAACCGCGGTGGCTGGCACGAGATTAACCGACTCTGTTAACTTTAACTGATTCAAGCTTGCGCTTATTAAATTAATGTTTGTTACTGCTGAAGTCCCTTGGGGGTGTGGCTTAGCAAGGTGTCTTGGGCTACATTTGTGTGCCTGATACCTGCTCCTAGTTATTTAATAGAGTAATTAGGGCATTCTCACAGGAGGGCTGAAACTTGCATGTATAATTCTAGTTACAATTAACACTAAGGCTAGGACCAAACCTTACGTGCCTGCGGAAAAAGTTCAATTTACATCTTAGCATCTTCAGTGCCATGCTTTAAAATTAAGCTACACTAGC